CCCCTTGGTCTTCACCTAATTGTGGAAGAGGGGAGGTGAGTTGATACTCAACTCTCTCTCTCGCGCCTTTCTTCAGCTTGTTTCTCTTCGTTTATTCGGGACGGGGCGGGCAGCCCACATACATGAAGAGAAGAAGAGAGGGGGGGTTCCTTGATATTAAGGTGTCAAGGCGGTCGAAGAAGGCCACAAGTGGAAGCAACCGATGCTTTGGTCATTCAGTTGACTCCTTGCTGCCAGTCCGTGCTTGCTGTCATGCTGGTAAAAACAGGGGTTTCGGCCGGTTTTACCTACTATTGGATTTGAACCAATGACTCTCGCCGTATGAAAGCGAGACTCTAACCGCTGAGTCAAGTAGGTGAAGCTGAGTCAAGTCAGAGAAAAGAAAATAGACCCCTCTAAATAAGATAAGAGAAAGCCGCGCAACCAGAGTTCCCCAACCTATACAAGGGGGGGGGCGGAGCGCTAAGAAAGAGAAAACGTTATCACTATACGAAATAAAGCAGCGGCTAGCACGCTAAGATCAACCACTTGGAGAACGTGGAGCCTTTCTTTCTCGGTCGTCTGTCTTAATATAAGTGGATTCCGATTCATGCGGTCGTTCTCTACTGCATTGGTGTTTTCACTCCCCACTCTCAAAAATAACAAAATGTTTCCACTATATCTCTCAGGAGTAGTCAAAGGAAGTACGGCGGGTCCGAGTAAGAAAAAATTCACTAAGAACTATGGCATACAACAATGGATCAATTCATTCAACAAGATCCGTTCGGATCGAACCAGGATGAATGGGGTTGGTCTTAACTCTCGCTCGGATGTAAGACTCTCGCCGCCGACAGATGTCCCATGCCACGTTTCGTGAACAGCTCTGCCCGAGAATGAATGAATTGTGATATAGCGCCGAATAAGCCACTGCTCTATTCCCGACTATAAATCTATAGAAAGATATAAAGGACTTTAAGGGAGATAAAAGAGGGGGCCTACACCATACATCCTGCTGCCTCGGGACGACTGCACGTTACATCATAGCAGCACGACCAAATGAAGGCGTAACTTGTATAGGTTGAGTGTTCCTGCGCACCCGGCATCCTGCAAGAAAAGGCCCCTTACTATAGATAGGGCGTTAGCGCTTTAGTTTTCAATAAGGGCGTTTAGATTTGACTAATAACATATTTAGGGCTTTTTCAGCTTACTCTGTAACAGGGTGCCGCGGTTTGTGGGCTTGAAGGACTTAGCGCCGTGACAAGTGGTATCAGAGCCAAAGGTTAGTCCAAGCCATGGCTAGTGGGAAGAACCTGTAGGCTAGTGCCGTCGAGCCACTGCTTACGGCCTTTTGTAGTATGGTGACCTCGCCCCTACTCTCTAAAGCTTGCCACCCCTATCTATTAGAAAAGCTCGAAACACTTCCACGACCCCCTGCCTTTGAACGATAGAAGAACTACTTTTCTTCTCTTAGGATCGGTTCGCATCTATAGTCAATCAATCGGTCCGCTTTCATTGGTCTAGTCCGGTCATTGCTTATCTCTTTCTTCTCTATCGAGTGAGTTAGGGGAAAGAATGCACCAATAAGGGGAGGTGACAAAGCAAGAAATAGGGAAGTAGAGTAGTTGGCGCACGCTGGTCAATCCAGTACGTACGTCGCTTTCGTTCTTTCTATTCAATATCCCATTCCCGGTCGCATCTGTTCTATTCAGCCAATCTCTTGATGCTTGCTTCATCCCGCCCTGCCTGCTCAGATGCGTCAATCCGCCTCGCTCGTTAAACTCGCCCCTCGTATAGAGAGCTCTAGTAATTCTTGGTAGGAGAGAACTAATACTGTAGATAAGGTTCATTGCTATTTGCTTTCCCGCTAAGCTAGCACTTAAGAGACTATCTTAGCCCAGAGTGAGAGATCACAATAAGGAGTACCCAAAGTAGGCAGTACTGCGGTACCAGTCCACGACTACTATTTCTGTAACTTAACTTCCCTGCCACCTGTCCACTCAGTCTCATTTTCGGACTTCAGGAGCATTTTTTTGAGTAAAGGGAGGCACGGGAGCACCCCCCAATGAGATATTGGGCTTTCCTCACTTCTTCGTAGTGAGTTTTTGACTTAGTTGATTCGGATTCTGTTTTCTAAGAAATAGTATATTTTCAAGAGCAACAATCCCCTTTTCTTCTTTCTATTTTCCAAATCAAACTCGTGATCATTTCGTTAAAACGCCTATTTTCTTTCATGCTTTTTAAGGGCAGTTAATTGACCCCGCCTCTTTAAATGTAAATGGATTTCGTAGTAAAAAACTCGGCCTTAGAGAAGATATTTTGTATTGACTTACAACATTCACATTTCCTTTCTCTACTGAGCCTGCTAGCTACTTGGAGGGTGAGTACTTACTTCCTTCGGGTGCGCTACTAGCTACTCAAAAAAAATAAAAGAAATTCGGATCGGCTCTGGAATTCATTACTGATCAATTAACTAGATTAAATCTCTCTGACCCCGGAACACGGTTTGAGAAAGCGGTATTGGAACATACTCTTCGGTACTGGCTACAAGATCTCCAACAAAACGGACATCGCTCAGCTTTCTATCTTCACTTTGTAGAACATTTCAAAGGAAATAACTTGTGACGTACTATGATACTTTCTGTTTTGTCGAGCCCGGCTTGTATGGACTTCCGGTGGTTCTTAGTTGACAACTGCATTTCAATTTTGAGTTTTCTATGGTCAGTGCAGTGAGATTTGTGGAACGAATCATGCCTTTACGCCCATCGTCGTAGAAGCTGTTCCTAGCACCAAACAAGCCAAACCGAACCATATCGAGAGAGAAAAAGCATACATATAAAGGCAAGCAAGTGATGAAATCCATTGAGACACTCTCTCACGGTCTCTCTGGGATAGGCAAGGGCTCTTACGAGCGCCTCCAGGTTGTTTCTGCTCCACTTTGTCTTTCTTGTTGGCACACAAGACCAGTCTTCCGTAGCTTTCCACATCGTCCCGCAATTGTGGCCAAGATTAGGCCGATTCTACCAATGCACGTGTGCGCCGCTGCCCACTTAGTATCATGAAAGTCCTCTCCTCCTAAGTTTCCCTCACTTAGGCACGTATAGGTGTCTTCCTTTGGTGTAGAGTAGGCCATCCTACACCTCTCTTGGTCTTGCCTTGTTGCACCATCAGGCGTCTAGCTTTACTGTAGGGTCGGTCACCAGACGCTCGCTAATGAGTACCACGTCTTCCGAGTGAAGGAGAGATTGTCGAAAGAGAAGTAGGCATAGAGGATATTGGGAAAGATCCCACATCTGGTTAACTGCTTTAGGAGTGCCGGCTCCAGGGCAATGATTTATTTAGGAACGACCCGCAAGTGCCATCTGAAAGGATTGAATTGAGTAATTCATCCCAGTGTAGCCTATGCGCCATTCAGTCAAGCCAGTCGGAAGCAAAGTGATCGTATATATATAATAGAGAAGTTCGAAGCTAGGTAGGCCCTTCTCCTGCAGTCGATTCGGAGAAGACGGGGTTGCTCTAACTGCTACTGGATAGATTCAATCAATTAATCAAGTATAGGAATGTCCGCTGTCAATGAAAGAAGATAGGACAATTTCTGATCGAAACCATATCGAAAAGACTTCCACCTCAAACAAGGATAACCTAGGTGCCCTAATGAACGAGGAAAAGCGTCACATACAAGCTCCTAGGCTATCTCACCCTGACAGCGAACAGGGGTAGGATCCCAGTTGGAGAGCAACCTGGTTGACTTTCGAGCCTATTGACTCCAAGGCATATGGAACAAGACCACAGCGGATCTTTAAAACGATTAGCCTATGGAAGGAATGGAATGCCCTCCTACTCCTATGTAACCTATTCACTTGCCTGGCCTGGCTTTCATTCACCTTGCGTACTGTGAGAGCTAACTAGTTCTTACCTTGCTTACCTTTTGGCCCTATAGGAGCTATAGAATTTACTTAGTGAATCTTCCCGCTACTCCTTGTGAAGGCATTCGGCATTCACATTCAGGTCAGGCATTGAGTAATTGGTAAGTCAGTCTCTTGATCACTATGCCCTCATCTACTGCCGAAGGAAGGGGGAATCCGTTGAGTTTGCTGCTAACGTATATAAATAAGTATTAGTTCCCGGTTCAGGGCCATGAATAAGAAAGGCTATTTACCTGACTTCCCCAGGGAGGAAGCAAGTCTAGAGAGAAGCAGAAAATAAAAAAGGTATAGAGCACCCTACCTTGCTCAGAGAGAGGCAAAGAGAAAGCAAGATAGCTGGCATTTTCACTCAAGATTGAAAGTTAGATCCATTCGCGCCCAAAGGCAGAGCAAAGAAAGCCTAAGTTGCTTGACAGTCGAGTCGGAGATAGCCTTTAAAAGTAAGTAAGGAATGGCGGGATGCTTAAGAGATTGCTATGAGACTTGTACAAAGAATCAGTCTTTCCCTTACTTTCCTGAAAGCGAATAGTCCTTACTTTGCTGACAGCTTTTTAAGTAAGGAAAGTGATTGACCATATTCATTCTGTTTCTGTAACATGAGTTCATACCCGGCAAAACGAAGTCCGATCTACGACGCTTGTGCCAATCACACATGGGAGCCTTCTCACCAACCATGGCTAAAGGGTTTCCCGCGGGAACTCGCGCAGACGCCAGAAACTCATAAACATCATCCTTAAAATAAGTCTGGAAGCTAATAAGATCTTTTTTCGATGAAAATGTTCATCGGTTAACTTACTCTTTGTCTTCTTCGAACTCTCTTCCCCTTGTGTCTAGCCTCGGCTAGAGTCAGCCTTTCTCTTCCCAGGAGTTTTTTTTTGAAGCAAAGGGCAATAAAGCCGTCAGGAACCGCTCAGCAGTTGGTCAACTTACCTATTCATAGGGGAAGATTACCGGAAGCAAAGGTCAACTCATAATGCTTCAATAATATTGGCAATCTCATCCTGGTTAGAGAGCCAAGAACCGTCCTCTCCTTTTGGATTTCACCAAATTTCTTCCTTGATCGTCTGATCTTAGTGGTAGTATGGAAAAAAGTCCTGTTCTGATCCCCTTCTTTGAGCCAACGGATTCTATCTTTTTGAAAAGAATCCTCTTGGAGAAGAGCGTTATGAAGAGCGGCTTTCCGGGCTAACCTCTCTTGTTCCAACTCCGCGGTCAGACCACAGAACATAAGCTGAATTATTCTTCCTCCAATTCCACCCGGGCTTTGGCAACATTGGCATTAATGTCACCGAAATCCGCTTTTTGTCCCATGGGGTTGCTTTTTCCGTTGGTTACATATTTTTATGTTATTTGTACCAGTAACTGGTTTATGGAGTAGTTGGTCTGGCTCTGAACCTACGTGCCTATGACTTCGTTTCTCAGGATGCAGCGGAAGATCTCTTAGAACCGATTGGAAGGTATGTATAACTCCTACATACGAGTAGGGAGATCCTGAACTAAGGTATGATTCTTTTTTTTTTCCTTTGACAGACAAAGTTCTAGTAGCTTATTCCATTTGTAAGGTTCGATGAAATCTTCTTAGATTCATCCTTTCCCAGTTCTAGTTATAGTTCATTCAAGCTCTCATCTCAAGTAAGCAAAAGTAGAAAATTGAAAGCGATCAAAATATAGTTTTATCATATTCATTGCTTAACATTTCTAATCAATCAAGCCTCTCGCTTCAAAGCCCGTCCTTGTGTATCCGGAAATAAGTCCAATAATAAGCTAGCAAACCAGCTCCTGTCATGTGCGATAGTCCCGGAAGTACGCCATAAATTAGTAAGCCAGCTAAGAAGTAATGCTTTGAGTCCGTTAGTGAAAGTAGGAATGCCATTCAGCCAGTAGGAGTTCAGTTCAGTAGGTCTTCCAAGCGAAGGAGTAGCCATCCGGTTCAAAGCCAGTAGCACGCTTGTTAACACGTATGGGATATAGACTCTTTTTCCTAGTAGGACGGTCTCAGTCCCGAGAGCCAAGCTGAAGGTTGAAAGTCTTGAATCAGCTCTTACTGTTATCGAATCGGATGTTTCACACTAGGAGTACAGTTTGACATCGGCTGGCATTCTTTCTAGTAGTTTGAGTTTGTGGAAAAAGTTGTAGAGATCCCATCCTTTCTAGTACTTGTGGAGAATCCACACCAGTAAGAAATAGCTTTTTTTGTTGGTGGAAGTGACCTAGACATATTTATATTTATAGGTCCTTGCCCTTTTCTTCCGCTAGGTAAGTTGGGAAGTCCTTAATAAATAAGGCAGGGGAAGTCGAGTCCCTTATCTTCGACAAGCCTCGATCTGCGCTTTCGCTTTCGCTTTAAAGAAAGAATCGCTGAAGACAGATTTTATCGGTTGAGTAAGGATGAATTTATCCTCTGCTTTAGCTTCTTCTGTAAGACCGATAGTTAATAGCTCTAGCTAAAGCTTTTGAAGATAGTAATTCTATTGGGTTCATCTACGACCAACCTCAAGCAGAAGTAGTTCGGAGCGTCTCTTTCTTTGCTGTTATGATTCCATGATCTTCTCTGAGGTAGACCTGCTTATCTACTCCAACAGTTCACCTTCAGCTCACCTTGGATACTAAAACCCTTTTTCAAACACTTGAAGATAGTCCTATCAACACGAGCTATTGTCCTTTGATGCTGGATGCGCTGGTTCGGAGAATAGTCTGCGCTCTTTTTCAGCATTCTTTTATTCTATTTCCGCAGGGAACACGATCCAGCCAGTAGCGAGCCAGAAAGAGAAAGCTAGCACTCCTCGATATAGCTAGGTTCTATAATCTCTCTTATTACTTATTGTTTGTACGAGATTAAGATTTCATTAACCTGTATTCTAGTGTCTTCTATCGATTAATGTAGCAGTCCAACCAAGGCCGCTATTCCTGACGTTAGGAAGGAAGAGAGTAAGGCCTTTACCAATCTCCTGATCTCCTTACTTGCTGTCCGAGTGGAATTCATTCTCTGACCACGTTTCTTTCTACAGAAATGCTTTTTAAACAACCTCATCTAGGGTCATAAGGCATATGGCGTGACACACAATGGATCAGTAGTTAGACTATGAACATTTACAACTGAATCACGGATAGGGGAAAGCGTCGATATGCAAGAGTTGAAACTATTGAGTGCCCTTACTTGACTTGAAGAATTTATTGTATAAATACTACCTATAGTCAGTAGGAAAGAACGTCAGGTTTTTGCACGTGAATCAGAAGGAAAGGACACAGTTCGGTAGCTGGCCAAGCTCAGAAATTGGTCTAAAGAACCCTTTTCCCCCTGAACCTGGTTGTTCTAGCTCATCAATGCCGGAAGTCGAGCCAGCCAGGCCAGGAGAAAGAGGATTTCAACCCGGAATGAATTAGCAGCAATCCCGTTTTTCATTCAAATAGATAGTCTATACTTTCAGCGGAATCAATACAGTAAAAGCTGTCGGCAGACAGATTGGAAGAAACTACGGGGTCTCTTCTCTTAGTTTGGCTACTTTAGCGCGCTAAGCTTAGGGAGTGACCATCGCATAAAATTCATAGTTACCATTACGCCTTTCTTCCAAGTATCGAGCTAAAAACGGGCATCACGCCCTGGGACCCGTGGGAGACACATCGATCTATTCGATCGTCCACTCGCATGCTGGGAGGTCCCGATAATCGTTCCATGCCATTCAAGTTCGGTAACTACTCTTTTACTTTGTTTCCCTCCCTTTCCATATATCTCTCTTCCCCCTTTCTTCTTGGTCTGATATGAAGTTCACATTTTTTCCTAACAGAACACTTAGAAATAAATGTGAACAACTGCTCTAGCACCATTCCATTGAGTCCTGAGGCTGGTCAAGATACCAAGGCAAGTCTAGTTCCTGTCTGTCTGTTATGAGCCTTATGAGGTCCCTGTCTCTTATTAGAAAGTATCTATCAGTAATGAGAAGCTACATACTCTCTTTTTAAGCGTAAGAAGAAAAGGTATGCATCCCTTAGGACTCTCCGCTCCGAATATCTTTATTCTTGTTTTGTTTACTATGTGTTCCCTATTGAATCAAATTTTCTTTTGCTCTGGGCTAGAGCTGGACAAACTGATGAGGAATTTCCTTGGGTCGGCAAGTGAAGCAAAAGTCAATTGGGACTCCGTTTGCAAGCCTAAATCTGAAGGAACGCGCAACGGCAACACTTTACTTTGCCCATGCTGGGAGAGGATTCTTAACTTAAAGATTCCCATGTCAGCCTTGCTTCCTTGAGAGGTTTTCAGCTTCTCAATGCCTGGAAAATCTCGTCGGCATCAATGAGTCGCTGAATGACGGCTCGAAGAGTAAAGCAGTTATCAGTAGTGTGACCATGATGCTTGTGGAAGTCAGAGTTCAGATTCAGATTCCACTTCTCTGGGAATGGAGGAGTTTTCTCTGGTGGAAATTATATGATATCCTTGAAAAGAGGCAAGAGCTTGCTCATGGGTATCGGCAAAGGAGGATACTCGGGGCTTTGATTAGAGCCGACGTTCCTTTTTTTTTGATTAGAATAATCATAGGGGATGCGCGCGTTCTGGTTACGCTGCCTTCTTTGATCTTCATCAGGGTTTGGTTGGGCTTGGACTGGACGACGATTGCCATTTCTTTGCCCCTGATTGCGACCTTGTGTCGACTTCGTTTCGGGTTCTGGAAGCCGAACCTCTACAACTCCTACAGCTTCCTCTTGCACGATAGCAGCATTAGAAGTAGTAGTAGTAGGTTTGACGGCCTTTTTTCTTCGCCTGAGCGACTGGCGGCTTTGAAGAGGTCGACGCATTTGAAGTAGTGGGTATCGTGCCGTCTTTGATTCTCCTTTCCATTCGTGAAACTCTTTGATAGAGTTTCACTTGGGTAGTTGGGTTTCCGACTCTAGCCAGAGGATTCAAACATGAAGGAATATACATCTTCGAGGGAAAGTCTATGGAGGCTCAGGCAAATCAAATAGGTACGGAGCCTAATCTTTTTTGGCATTACAGATTGGATTGGGGCATCTTAACTTCACTAAGCTGTTGAAGTTAAGTAAGACTGATTTATCAACTGAATCAACGGCATAATCATCAGAACCGACTGCAGCTTCATTGACTGAATGAATTGGTACCTTTATAGGCACCATCCTGGTGCTGGCTGTAGCCGTGGGAGGTGGGGGCTCTACCAAAAAGCATACAACGACACAATCAACAGGTGAGTCCTTACCCGCACTCCAAGCAGGTGGGTGTATGGACGAACACAACGACTTAATCAACTGGATCCACCGAAGCTATTTCCTCTAGACAGAATAAGGCTCTCGTTGAGAGATCTATTAGTGATTGGGCCACCCCTCCTGGCAAAGGCAGGTTCAGGCGCCTTTTGGAAATGGGTTACAATCTTTCCTTCCCTTTATTTATGACAGAGCAATTGAATGAAGCGGTGCGGGTGCAGGGCCTCTAAGATTATGAATAAGCTATTCAATTTCTGTCTTATTGAAGAAAAGACCTTCGGCATGATGGTGGTAGAGTAGTCGATCTGATCTCGCGCGCGGGCGGATAGAAATGCCTATAGATGAGGTAGGCGAGGATAGCTTGCCGGCAAAAGGCGTGTATGGTAGTACTTTTGTTTGATGATAACGGGAAGGGCAATTCAAAAAAGAAGAAGGCAAGCGGTCCCACCCAATTATCGGTCAACTGAGGTTCGGCCTATTCTGAAACTCACTTATTCCTCTCTAACATTTTCTTCTGTCTATTTCTTTCTAACAGTGAGTTATCGGTCCGACTACCAAACTCTGTTTGCTCAATAAAAAGTGAAGGCAGTCTACCCGAATCGTCAAAGAAGATATCATGATGCTACCTTTTGCGAATAACGAAAGTACAATGATTTCGGCTTTTCAAAAAAGATTCCTACTTGTTGAAGGCCTATAGTGATGTTATAATGACAATACAATTAAGTAGTTACAGTAGTTTGCCTATAGTCTCATTCATTGACGTAGATAACGAGATCGCACTCTCGTTGACTACCTGCTTCTAGTCTAGTGCGACAGAGAATGCAAACAAACAGAGTCGCCGCTGCCTCTTCTGAGAAAGATTGAGATTAAAGGATTGACATTGTGAAAGTATTACATTTTTTCTTCTTTCCACTGGACATCCTACATTCTAAGAGGGGAATCCGCTTGGAAGAGAAGAAAGGATCACTTCTTAGGTAGCCAACCAAAAGAAAAGATGGAAGGAAACTGACGCTATCCCATCCTCTTTCACGGGTTTCTCAGCTCACAAATCAGCCACAGCCACTGTCCTTTGATGGCTCTCCGCGTCAACAAGTTCGAATTCTGACTCAAAGACCATCTAGCTAGTCGTCTTCCCTAGAGAGTTGGCTGGTTCAAGTTCAAGAGAGACCCCGGATTGGATCAGCCCTCGTTCTCACAAGAATGGTCCGCCCCAGCGGAAAGCGCCTCCACTTCAGCGAGCAAGTTGCATTCCACACGGACATTGAAAGTAGGTCTCTGTTTTCTCATCCAAGATGACTCAAAAGGAGGAGGGGAAGGCTGGGCCGTAGCTACTAGGATAAAAGCATGACCTATTTAAGATCTGGGATAGATCTTTTCGACGATATCCATGGCCCAACCTCGAAATGGCCAAGGCTTGATAATCGGGTATAACTCGGAAGCCGGCTTGCGCTGGATTGGTCCATACCTCTGGCAGGCATCGCAGCTCTTAGCATGTGCTATGCAATCTGACAGGACCGTAGGCCAGTAGTGGCCATGTCTCCGGATCAACCAACGCATTTTCACAAACTCATGTGCCCCACTTAGGGGAGTCAGTCTTTTCGATGAGCTAACTAGAAGCTTAGAGGAGAGCGCTAGCGTGCACACTTCCGTTGATGTGCTTCACCGATCGATGGAATCTTCTTTTGGCTCGTATGACTCCCACATAGAAGAATATTAATATTTTGACAATTGTCCATTTCTGGACCGAATGTGGGACTTACCGTCCAGATCCATCCAATGATAGGCTCCGTTGGGCAGCATAGTTTTGATCAAAAAAGGACCTTCCCATCCCAAGTTGGGGACCCTTTTATAAACTTGGGATCCTTTGTTTGTATCAAGAGGTAGGATAGTTTTCCATACCAATTCTCCTTCCTAAAAAGAAAAAGATTGAATTTTGACTCTGCTTGAAGAAGCAGTCAGTAGTATAAGTGTTATTGTTAGGAGAATAAGTGTCTACTACAAGGTGCCTAAAGCGCATTTCTCGAGCTCTAGGAGTGATTCTTCTCCGTTTGTAAAAAAGAGTAAGAGCAGTAAAGTTGACCGAAGAGATTCTTTTTTGAAGTCAAGATGCTCTAATAACTGGCTAGGGATTCGCATTTCCCTCTAGGTAAAGTCAAGAAAAAAGCTTATAGTATCTGGCATGCCTAAAAGAGATAGCAGGCATATCTTATCTTCAACTTGATTCTATTATAGAAGTGAATTCTCAAGCCTTTAGTGAGTTCCAGCGAGCTAGTTTCAGTCACAATAGGAGGGGGTTTAGTTATCTAACGTGCCAGGCTCCTTCCTTTACAACCATTGTAAGTTCCCTTGAAGGCAGCATGAAAGTGTAAGAAAGAAGAGAAGGTTGAAAGTCTTATCTTATTTAAAGAAAGAAAAGAAGGTTGAAAGAAGTTAAATTCTTTCTTTTTTATACTTTTATTTATACATAATATATTATATACATAATATATAAGATTAAATAAGATGCTTTTTAGAAAGAAAGTATCTTGAGTCTCTTAATACAGCCCCATAAGGTTGCAATGATTCGCTCCTCTATCAAGTCTTCAAGCTTTGAAACGAACTTGAGTATGATAAATCTATCTTGATAGCTGCTCTTTCCCCGGGGAGGCCTTGGGAATTCCTTGGCGTGATCCAATAGGCTCTTACTTCACCTCGAAAGGGAGCTAGTAAGTCGCAAACAGTCTTTCAATTCCTCCTGAAAAGAGGGCTCAAAGGGCATTCATTTCTAGTTTTAAAAGGGGTTTTCGGCTCTATTCTATTCAAAAAAAAAGACTAAGCGAGATTTCGAGAAGTGGTGTCTGTAGCCTGTTGATCGGCTTTCTCCTATCTGTTCTGAAGAAAAGTTCTAGAAAAGGGGTGGGCGTGATCGTCTTCTAACTCTTCTCTTATCCTATCCGCTCTTGAAAGAGAAAAGAGCCATTGGTCAACCAAGCACAGCACAAAAGGAACTCCTTTTCTTTTTTTTTTTTTTTATAATATATATCTCTTTCTTCTTTAATCGATGCCTACGGCAGGACTTTCGTTGTGATTCTGGTACTCCAAAAAATAAAGCACTTTGCTTACTGCCATACTTTTCATTTCCCGCCCTTCTGCTGCTTTCCTCGCTCCCTAAGTCTGATTGAAGCTCTCGAGCCCGTTCCGAATGAGAATTGGATTAAGCTTCCTATTTGGTTGGCGTTAAGTCTTTATTGAGATTGTTCTGAGAATGAAAAGAATAAATCAATGCTGCGAGGCATGGTTTGCTTACCCTACGAGGAACCTCTTACATGCTTAGGTCGAAACCTAACCTTCTGGATAGACAGATTACTTAACCGAAACCAGATCAGGAGAGATAAATTAACTACTATGTTCTATCGGTTTCTCCTTAAGAGCAATCGGCTCCTGGTGCAAACTGAGATCTTTTAGCTAAGGCTAAGGCCCTTCCTAAAGCCGATGTGGACGTAGTTTCTTGTTCAAATCCAATTCAAATCCAAAGCTTAAGTCTCCGCTTTATAATGAGGGCTTTACGTAGGTGCGTGGGCTAATTGAAAAGAGATTGAAGCCCCTATGAATTCAATGTGCACGCGGATCTCTCTCTCCGGGGGAAGTAGATTGACTCTGCTTCGGACGAGCGTGATTCAACTTCTTCTCATTCAAGAGGTCGAGCCCTCTCCTTTGTATTATTTCAGTTAGGCTTCGCAGGGGGTCTAGCCTTTGCCATTGGATTTGCGGTGTGGAAGCTCTAGTTTTGGCGTTGGTGGTGGAATTGGATTCTTTCTTTCCCTGATTCGGATGATTGAATAGGATAGGCGAGTTCGGAGAAGAGGCCTTTTAGTTTGATGGTTCCTTTGTCCTTTCCTTTATAAGCGTGGGATTGAAGAAGAAGCTTAGGTACAGCTTCCTTTAAGGGTAGGGAAGACTTTCCCATAATCAATCCTTAACTTTACTTTGCCCGGTGTAAAACGAATCCGAAAATAGATAGACCATCTTGGTCAGATAAATGGTTTCCCAATCCCAAAAAGCGAACCGGGGAAGAAAAAGCCCTTATTTGCATCATATGCGACTTTGGGAAAAAACTTTAACTTGAGCTAATTCTAGCTTTCCCGCGGAGTCGGTAAAAGACCTAAAACGTATAAATGCGATGGAAGTTTGAGTTTGAGACCGATGCAGTCTCTTTGTAAAGAGAGTTATTTGCAGTTCAAACCAGATCCTTTATTCTCTATTCGATCGAGTGGGAGTTCTTTCTCCCTCTAAGTCGTAATTAAGCTCAGTTGAGTAGCTGTCGAACGAGATTGAGGAGTAAGTCAGATACCTTACGATCTTTTTAGCAGCGTTATCTTCCTTCTGCTCTCATTCCAGGCAAGCGGTAAGACCTATGTATACAAAAGAGATAGGTATAGAAAAAGAATAGGTCGAGCAAGTTCCACTCTTCGATAAGCATGTCATTGTTACGCAGACAGCTTTCTTCTTAGCAAGTCCATTCACCAAAAGAGAGAAAGATAAGCTATCTCTATTCTCTCTGATAGGAACGTAGTCGCTCGTTTAGAAGGAATGACCTTGTATATTCCCATTTCAGAGGGTTTCTCTTCCCAGAGCTTCTTCTTTCCATGCTTCATCTTACATAATTACATGAAGAAGCAGGCATGATAGAGCTATATCCGATACAACTGGTGTTGGCATCTTAGAGCCGGTAAGAGAGCTTTGCCAGCAAACCAACCAATCCGAAAGCGTCAAGTACCAATCCCATCGGTCGTAGCTAGGTCATTCCAGTCGGTGTAGAATCAATCAATGAAGGAAAAAACTGCTAAAGGGAAGGATGGAATGCTTTCTGTCAAGAAGAACCAGATTGACTGTGAAGTGAATCCTGCATGCCAATGAAAGGTACTTTCCAACAAGAACGGGAAAAGCATAACTCATATCCTGGGCAGCTAAGATCCATTGGATTGGAAGGCCCATCTGAGTTCTACATTCTGAGATAGCTTATCTGTAAACTGTAACTAGTAAACAGATTTCTTACCTGGAATGAAAGACTGGCTTGACCGGGAGAAGATTGAAAGAGATCTTTTACACCAAAGTGGATTGGATCCTTCTTCCATTCTTGATTTGTCGGTAATGCCAGCATGGCATTGTTACGCTTATAGCTAATTAAAAAAAAAAAAAGAAGCATAGAGATTGACATTGAAAGATAAGCTTTAAGATCTTCTTCAATCAGTCTCTCTCATCTGCTTACTCATTGACAGTGAAGCTATCTTTATCTCAACTGTATTGAAACTGTCTTTGCTGAGAAGCTGATGCCAGTCATGCTTGAACCAGGCTTTGCTTTCTGCTTTCCTGAGAGACAGCTACTCAGTTCCTTCCTTTCCGGCTAAGAGCTGGCCAACTCCGCTACTAGTTTTTGCTAGTTAAGTTAAGAAAGAATCTGTTGGAGGAAAGCTGCTTCAATAGTTTGATACCCTCGCTTCAAAGCAAAGAAAGGAAGAGAGAGTGAGATAGCTAGTTCCCTTTCAGATTAGATTGCTAGTGTTCTCTCTGATCTTTCTTTCAAGGAATGAAGACAAGGAACCAAGCAACAACTTGGACTGAGAACTTCGTTCCTTGGATTTTGACTTTTTACTAATTCTCCGACATCCAAATCATAAACCGCTTCAAACAGTTAGGAAGGGCTGAGAATGAACACAAGGCTTTGCAGACCAGACTCAGGAAAACGGACGGGAACAACAAAAAAGTCTTCCCGTCCCTTACTCCCATACAACTATATGAAGTTAGTGATTGGAGTGCAAGAAAGAGCTTTCGGCAGCAAGTCTACAAGCCACTGCAGTGAGGTTTTGGTCTTAATCTCGTATTGAGATCTTAATGCCATAGGTGAACA